TCCTTCAGACGTGTCAATGGGGCAAATGCGTCCATAGTGACTAGGATGGATATCTCGTATCCGAAAATTAGCGGTTCGCCCTGTTAATCCTCCTGGACCCAAATAACTCAATTTTCTCCCATGAACTATTTGTGTCAATGGATTAGTTTGATCCAAAACTTGAGATAATGGGTGTAATCCAAAAAAAGATTCATAAGTGCTTGTTAACGGAGTTGAAGTTACCAAATTCTGAGGAGTCGGTATTAATTTATGTCTAATTGCTCCGGATATAGTTCCCTTAACTACATTTTCTAAACGAACGAGAGCCAACCCGAATTGATCTTGTAAGAGATTCGCTACAGAACGAATACGTTTATTTTTCAAATGATTCATATCGTCAAGTGTACCCATTCCAAATTTCATCCCAATCAAATGATCTGCAGCTGCTAATATATCTCGCGGTAACAAAAATGTATTGTTCTGAGGTATATTAAGATTCAGTCTCTGGTTAATATTTCGACGACCAATCCTTCCTAATTCGCATCTTTGGTGAAAGAATTTCTTTTGTAATTCCTTACATAAAGATTCGGAAAATATTGGATCCCCGCCTACACAAGAAAATTGTTGATAAAACTCCAAAATGGCGTTTTCTTTTGATCCAATTTTTTTTTTCTCCTTATCGGTCAAGAAAGACAAGAAAATTTCAGGGTAGCAAACATTCTCTAAAATTTCTCTTAGATTCGAACCCATAGCTGATGATAGAACTAAAATAGAAATTTTCTGTTTCCTACTCACACGAGCCCATATCCTTGCTTTTTTATCAATCTCTAATTCTAACCTTCCTCCCCAATCTGATATTATGGTGCCGGTATAGACCGAAATCCCGTTATGATCCAATTCTGACTGGTAATAGATACCAGGGCTTTGCAATATTTGATTGATCACAACTCTGTATAGTCCGTTTACTATAGAAGTACCAAAAGAATTCATTAGAGGAATGTTTCCAATAAAAATGATTTGTTCTTGCATATTCCTACTGGTTTTCCAAATTAATCCTGCGGATACATATAATTCAGAAGAATATGTGAGTGATTCATATACAGCATCTCTTTCTTTTATCGACGGTTCTACCAATTGATATGTTTCCACAAATAATTGAAATTCAATTTCTTGATCTGTATCTTCAATTTTTGGAAATTTAGAAAGTTCTTCTGTTAAGCCCTGATCAAGAAACCTACAAAACCCTTCAAATTGGATCTGATTAAATCCAGGTATTGTAGACGTTTCCTCATTTTCATCCCCGAGCATTTTTTTTGAATTTCCCATTTATTCATTTATTGAAAAAATCCCATTTCTCACTCTTCATCGAATCATATGCATAGAATTCGATCTAGCAATAATGGAATTTCTATTATGTTTACTGAATCACATAAAATTTTAAACAACTCCCTATAAATATGGAATGTATCAAATACGTATGAACAAAGGAATAAAGACTATACTCAATCGAAATTTTTTCTTTTATAAGAAACAGATACAAATGGAAGAGAATTGGTAAAAGCCACTTAGCCTTATGGAGTTTTGTAGAGAATAAAAAAAAGTAATTCAATTTCTACCATTATTATGTATGATATTACATATTCCAATCCGATCGTATAACAGAAAAAAATCAATTCACGGGTTGATCTGTTCGCGGAGATAACGACATAATAATCAGAAAAAAGAAATTGAAAGTTGATTTATTTTTTTTCTAACACTTGATTTTTTTGTGTATTCCATTGTCTCCAAAATGATTCGCAGAGAGATTTTTACCTATTTTTAGTCTAATTTATTTTGAGTCTAATTTTTAGAATATCATTGAATTCAAAATTCAAGTAAATAAGAATTTTTTTTTATTAAAAAAAAATACGCAGATATATACGTCTCGTTTTTTCTTCCTTTATTACATTACAGTTCTATTCAGGACGGCACACGCCTTGTTCTAAAAGTTCTATTTTACTTCAATGAATGAAAAATTGAAGCACAATATTTTCTTGATAATTTGCTCCTATAAGCATCGTAGACAAGTAAAATACTCCCTTATATAGCTACAACTAAACTTATGTTCTGGGGTTTACATAGACTCATAATTGCTGTTATAATTGAAATAAATTGAGGAAGGTTTTTTTTATTGAAAATTGAAAAAAAAAAATCAATAAGGATTAGTCATTTTGATTTTTTTTTATCTCAATAGGGAAAGACTATTTGAAATTCAAATCCAACTCCAAGAATGATCATGAATTTACAATCATAAAGTTAATGGTTCCAATTTGTCCTGAATTCTGCCTTTTGTGACTTAAAATCCACATGTGCCTTTTCAACCGAAAAAGAGGGCGAAGATTTTCATCTAGATTTTCATCTAGTTTGTATCGTTTTGGCGGCATGGCCGAGCGGTAAGGCGGGGGACTGCAAATCCTTTTTCCCCAGTTCAAATCCGGGTGTCGCCTGATCAAGAAAAAAAAAACTCGAAATCCACTATATC